TAAATGAAACTGTAGTCCAAAATTGGATAGATGGAATTTTTATAAATAAGATTCATAGTATTCTTCGTAATGATTATAATTACCACGAATTTGAACAGAAAAAAGATACATTAAAAAAAAAATCAATATCAAAAGAAATTAGGCATTTCATGCCTTTAATGAGTCCATTTTCTGGGGAATCAACATTCAATCGGAAAGGAATTCATTTACTTCTAGAAGAAGAACAAATTAGTTCAGAAGATCAAGAACAATTTTTAAAATTTTTAGTTGATGCAATCATAGGACTAAAAATAAATAATAAAAAAATAAAAAAATATAAATCTATTGGAATAACAGAAATTAGTAAACAAGTTCCATGCTGGTCATACAAATTAATTGATGATTTAGAGCAGGAAGAACAAAAAAATGAGGACGACGTACCAACAGATCATCAAATTCGCTCAAGAAAAGCTAAACATGTCGTTATTTTTAATGCTAACGAACATAATATCGATATTGATAACATCAATTCCAATACGTCTGATCAAATAGAAGAAGTAGCTTTGTTACGTTATTCACAGCAATCTGATTTTCATCGAGACATAATAAAAGGTTCCATGCGGGTTCAAAGACGTAAAATAGTTATTTGGCAATTATTTCAAGCAAATATACATTCACCCCTTTTTTTAAATAGAATAGAAAACTTCTCATTATTTTCTTTTAATATTTCAACATTAATTAAACGGATTTTAAAAAATTATATAGAAAAAAATAGAGAATTTAAAATTTCTGATTATTATACCGAAGAAAAAAAAAAGGAAGAAGAGCAACAAAGAGAAAATGAATACAAAGAAGAAAAAAGCAAAGAAAAAACACGAATAGAAATAGCTGAAGCCTGGGATACCATTCCATTTGCTCAAGTAATAAGAGGTTTGATGTTAGTAACCCAATCAATTCTTCGAAAATATATTAGATTACCTGTACTCATAATAGCAAAAAATATAGGTCGTCTATTCTTACTCCAACGCCCTGAGTGGTCTGAAGATTTCGAAGAGTGGAAGAAAGAAATACATGTTAAATGTACCTATAATGGTGTTCAGTTATCAGAAACAGAATTTCCTAAAAACTGGTTAAACGATGGTATTCAGATAAAGATACTATTTCCTTTTTGCCTAAAGCCTTGGCATAGATCGATGCTAAGACCTTCTTATCAATATAAAAAGAAAAAACAAAATCAAACAGATAATTTTTGTTTTTTAACAGTTTGGGGAATGGAAACTGAACTTCCCTTCGGTTCCTCCCGAAAACGACCCCATTTTTTTCAACCTATTTTTACCGAACTCGACAAAAAAATTATAAAATTTACAAAGAAATGGGTTCAAGTTTTAAAATTTTTCAAAGCAAAACTCGAATTTTTGCTAACTGTTCCAAATGAAATTTTTATTAAAAGCCTTATACTTTTACTTTTTCAAAAAAAAAAATTTTTAAGGGTAAGTCCAATTCGAGTATTTGGATTGAGAGACGAATCCATTGAAATAAAAAAAGATTCGGCAATCAATAATAATATAGTTCATGAATCATCCATTCAAGACGGATTCATGAATCAGACAAGTTATTCAGATTCAGTATCAGAACAAAAAAAAAAGGATCTGGCTAATAGAACAAGGACAATAAAAAATAAAATAGAAAAATTTTCAAAAGAAAAAATTTTTAAAACTCTAAAATTAATTCGTCAGCCTAACAAAACACATTATGGTACTAAAAATTTTGAATCACCCCAAAATCTCGGTCAGATATTAAAAAGAAAAAATACTCGATTAATTCGTAAATCAAATTATTTTAAAAAATTTTTTAGGGAAAGATTATTCGTAGATCTATTTCTATATATTATTAATATTCCCCGAATTAATATAGAATTTTGTCTTGAATCAACAAAGAATTTGAGTGAAAAACGCCTTGACAATAATGAAAAAATTAAAGAAAAGGTTGAGAAAACAAATAAAAAAACAATTCAATTCATAAAATCACTTTTATATTTTGTTAGTCATATTAATAAGAATTCAAAGATTCTTTCGGATTTCTCTTTTTTGTCACAAGCATATGTATTTTATAAATTATCACAAGCCGAAGTTATCAACTTATACTTATATAAGTTAAGGTTTATCTTTCAATATCGCGGAACGTTTTTATTTTTAAAAAATGAAATAAAAAATTATTTTGTAACACAAGTAATAACTTCTTCTAAGTTAAATAAGTTAAAGCCTAAAAAACTTCAAAATTATGGACGGACTCAATGGAAAAACTGGTTAAAATTAAAAAGTAATTATCAATATGATTTATCTCAGCAAAAATGGTCGCAATTAGGACTACAAAAATGGCGCAATCGAGTCACTGAATATTGTGAGGTTGAAAAGAAAAATTTACAAAAAAACAAAAGGAATTCAGATAAAAAAGACCAATTACTTAATGCTAAAAATATAAAAAATTCCGAAAACTATTTATTGCTCGATCAAAAATATAATTTAAAAAAAAACGATAAATATAATATTTTAGCATATAATTTCATTTTTTATGAAGATAAGAAGGATTCATATAGTTATGGCGAACCATTACAAGTAAATAAAAACCAAGAATTATTTTATACTTATAATTATTACATATCTACAAACAAATTAATTGATATGTGGTGGAGTATCCCTATTACTAATTATTTAGGAATAAATATTATTCCGGATATAGATAAAAATACAAATAGAAAATATTTTGATTGGAAAATTATCCATTTTTGTCTTAGAAAAAAAATGGACATTGAGGCTTGGATCAATATTAGTAGCAGGAGTACTGAAAATACTAAGACTGAAACGAAAAATTATAAAATTGTTGATAAAATTGAAAAGAAAGATCTTTTTTACCGCACAATTTATCAAGAAATAAAAAAATCCCATAAAAATAAAATATATTTTGATTGGATGGGAATGAATGAAGAATTACTAAGTCATCCTATATCGAATCTAGAATTTTTGCTCTTCCCAAAATTTTTATTGCTTTATAATGCATATAAAATGAAACCGTGGGTTATACCAATAAATTCAATAAATTCAATTTTTTCAAATTTTAATGTAATTTATAATTTTAGCGAAAAGAAAAACATCAATAGAACGAAAAAAACAAATCCTTTTACAACATCTAGAATATTAAATGAAATAAAATATATGGAATTAGAGAATAGGAATCAAGGCGAAAAAGAAGTCATAAGTCAAAGAGATTCCGGATCCGATGTTCAAAAAAATTCTGAGTTTGTTATCTCAAAGCACCAAAAAGATATTCAAGAAAATTATATAGGATCAGATATTAAAGGGCGTAGGAAAAAAAAACAAAACAAGAGTAGTACAGAAGCAGAACTCGATTTCTTCCTTAAAAGATATTTGCTTTTTCAATTGAGATGGGAAGGTTCTTTGAATCAAAAATTGCTCAATAATATCAAAGTCTACTGTCTCTTGCTTAGATTGACAAATCCCAGAGAAATTACAATATCCTCGATTGAAAGAAGAGAAATGAGTCTGAATATAATGCTGATTCAGCAAGATTTAACTCTTCCACAATTGATAAAAAGGGGGATATTTAGTATTGAACCCATTCGCCTGTCTGTAAAGGGCAACGGACAATTTATTTTGTACCAAACCATAGGTATTTCATTGATTCATAAAAGTAAACACCAAAAAAATAAAAAAAGAAACATCGACAGTATTCATAAGAAGAATCCAGATGAATGGATTCCAAGGTATAAATTTGATTTACTTGTTCCTGAAACTATTTTATCACCTAGGCGTCGTAGAAAATGGAGAATTCTAATGTGTTTGAATTCAAGTAATAATAATGGTATATATAGGAATGCAGTATCTTATAACCGGAATCATATACAAAACTGTAGTCAATTTTTTGATGAAAACAAAGATCTTAGGCACGAAAACAATACAGTTATAAAGTATAAAGTCTTTCTTTGGCCTAATTATCGACTAGAAGATTTAGCCTGTATGAATCGTTATTGGTTTGATACTAATAACGGCAGTCGTTTTAGTCTATTAAGAATACGTATGTATCCACTGTATCCACGATTTAAAATGCATTTATGATAATTTTATATCTTCACTATTATCATATATCAGAAGAGATGCCTACGCGTCTTGTCTTCAATTCTGATATACGATAATAATTTGATGACGTATCAATTCAATTAGATTTATAAAGGAATCACCATAATTGTTTTTAATAAAAAATAAGAAAATGTATATACCAGTTTAAAAAGCTGGCATTATTATTACTGATTGATAAAATTTCATATTTCGGAGTAAGGAAGGTTAAGAATTTATGAATAAAAATGCATTTATATCCTCGATTTCACATGAAAAAAAAGAGGAAAAGAGGGGATCTATTGAATTTCAAGTTTTCTGTTTTACCACTAAGATACGAAGACTTACTTTACATTTGGAATTACATAAAAAAGATTATTCATCTCAGAGAGGTCTACGAAAAATTCTAGGAAAACGTCAACACCTACTGGTTTATTTATCAAAGAAAAATAGAGTACGTTATAAAGAATTAATCAGTGAATTGAACATTAGAGAGCTAAAAACCCGTTAATTTTAAGAGTTGTTTTGAATTATTTGATTTATTATATCTTGAATTTTTATGAACTTTTTTTAATCCATGTCAAAATGAATTCCGGAAAGAATAATTGGGACAAAACCTATGACTGTACCAACTACAAGAAAAGACCTCATGATAGTTAATATGGGCCCTCACCACCCATCAATGCATGGCGTTCTACGACTTATTGTTACTTTAGACGGCGAAGATGTTATTGACTGTGAACCTATATTGGGTTATTTACACAGAGGGATGGAGAAAATTGCTGAAAACCGAACAATTATACAGTATCTTCCTTATGTAACACGTTGGGATTATTTAGCTACTATGTTCACAGAAGCAATAACGGTAAATGGACCCGAGCAATTGGGCAATATTCAAGTACCTAAAAGAGCTAGCTATATCAGAGTTATTATGTTGGAGTTAAGTCGTATAGCTTCTCATTTGTTATGGCTCGGCCCTTTTATGGCAGATATTGGGGCGCAAACCCCCTTTTTCTATATTTTCAGAGAAAGAGAATTAGTATATGATTTATTTGAAGCTGCCACCGGTATGAGAATGATGCATAATTTTTTTCGTATTGGCGGAATAGCTGCCGATCTACCTTATGGGTGGATAGATAAATGTTTAGACTTTTGTGATTATTTTTTAACGGGACTTGCTGAATACCAGCAACTGATTACGCGAAATCCTATTTTTTTAGAACGAGTTGAAGGAGTTGGCTTTATTTCCGAAGAAGCGGCAATAAACTGGGGCTTATCAGGACCAATGCTACGATCTTCCGGAATAGAATGGGATCTTCGTAAAGTTGATCATTATGAGTGTTATGATGAATTTGATTGGGACGTCCAATGGCAAAAAGAAGGGGATTCATTAGCTCGGTATTTAGTACGAATAGGTGAAATGGCAGAATCCATCAAAATTATTCAACAAGCTCTAGAAGGAATTCCGGGGGGTCCCTATGAGAATTTAGAAATTAGACGCTTTGATAGGATAAAAGATCCTGAATGGAATGATTTTGACTATCGATTCATTAGTAAAAAACCGTCTCCTACTTTTGAATTGTCGAAACAAGAACTTTATGTAAGAGTCGAAGCCCCAAAGGGGGAGTTGGGGATTTTTTTGATAGGGGATCAGAGTGTTTTTCCTTGGAGATGGAAAATTCGACCACCCGGTTTTATCAATTTGCAAATTCTTCCTCAGTTAGTTAAAAAAATGAAATTGGCTGATATTATGACAATATTAGGTAGCATAGATATCATTATGGGAGAAGTTGATCGTTGAAATGATAATTGATACAACAAAAATACAAAATATCAACTCTTTTTACAGATTGGAATCCTTAAAAGAGATTTATGGGACTATATGGATACTTTTCCCTATTTTGATTCTTGTATTGGGAATCACAATAGGCGTACTAGTAACTGTATGGTTAGAAAGAGAAATATCCGCGGGTATCCAACAACGTATTGGACCTGAATATGCGGGTCCTTTGGGAATTCTTCAAGCTTTAGCAGACGGAACAAAACTTATTTTTAAAGAAAACCTTCTTCCATCTAGAGGGGATACACGTTTATTTAGTATCGGACCCTCTATAGCCGTCATATCAATTCTACTAAGTTATTCAGTAATTCCTTTTGGGTATCATCTTGTTCTAGCGGATCTCGGTATTGGTGTTTTTTTATGGATCGCTATTTCAAGTATTGCTCCGATTGGGCTTCTTATGTCAGGATATGGATCAAATAATAAATATTCCTTTTTAGGTGGTTTACGGGCTGCTGCTCAATCAATTAGTTATGAAATACCATTAACTCTATGTGTGTTATCAATATCTCTACGTGTGATTCGTTAAGACATACGTCTTTTTAGGCTTCTAAGAAAAAATGTTGAATTTCTACGCAACGTATTAAATGGATCTCCTAATTTTTTATTCACTTATTTTTTTAACTTCTAGGGGTGATAAATTAAACCAGATAGTTAGATGAGTGCAAAAAAAACAGCTTATAAATTTGCCGTAAAAAAAATCTCATTTCCTATGTACAGAGGCTAAGCGAAAATAAACATAAGCAGACAAGACTGTTTATCCCCAAGATAAATTAAAAATTATAACTTGAAGCGGGTTGAAAAAATTTTTATGGAGTTTTTACTATAAATAAAAACAACCATATTATGATATAGATTGAGTAAAAAGAAGTGGATGATTAGGAACACCAAAGTACACAAAGGATTCGTAATAGAGATTATCTAAATTATTCTAAGTTTACATAAACGAAATACTAATTGAGGCTTTAAATTGGTAGAAATTATCAAGCAGTACTCCCAAAAATTCCGATCCAGAGTATGCTCCTATCCACCCATTAAGTAAATAACTATCAGGAACGAAGTAATCCTTTAACTTTTTTAAGCCTAAATAAAAGAAAAAAAAAAATAGACGAAAAATTTTTAATAAACAAACTATTTTTTTAGATATACATTCCATATTCATGGAAATGTCATTTTTGTTATGGCATAAATCATGAATGAATGTTTAAATCTTTTTTAAAAATAAGGTTAATTTTTTATTTTTATTCATATTAAAAGAGTATCTTATTCAAGAATTAAGTTATTACTCAAAAAGTATTGCGTCAGTCAAAGGATGAGATCTATTCTGAAGCACTTTTCTATTATCGCAGACAGAATTCCATTGGTTTAATTCCGGAGCTTTCGGTTTATTTTTACTTTATATATCCTACAACGATATCCGTAAAGAATATCGAATCAATCCTTAGATTTATTTATGGCTCTCGAGGAGCCGTATGAGGTGAAAATCTTATGTACGGTTCTGTAATAGCGATGACAAGAGTAATCTTATCGTCGACTATGATTATCTAACAGTTCAAGTACAGTTGACATAGTTGAGGCGCAGTCAAAATATGGTATTTTAGGGTGGAATTTGTGGCGGCAACCTATAGGATTTATTGTTTTTATAATTTCTTCTCTAGCAGAATGCGAGAGATTACCCTTTGATTTACCAGAAGCCGAAGAAGAATTAGTAGCAGGTTATCAAACCGAATATTCAGGTATTAAATTTGGTTTATTTTATGTTGCTTCCTATCTAAATCTACTAATCTCCTCATTATTTGTAACAGTTCTTTACTTGGGTGGTTGGGATTTTTCTATTCCAAATATATTCATTCCTGAGTTTTTTGAAATACATAAAACGGAAGGAGTCTTTGGAACGACATTTAGTATTTTTATTACATTAATGAAAACGTTTTTGTTCTTGTTCATTCCTATCGCAACAAGATGGACTTTACCTAGACTGAGAATGGACCAATTATTAAATCTTGGATGGAAATTTCTTTTACCTATTTCTTTAGGTAATCTATTATTAACAACTTCTTCCCAACTTCTTTCATTATAAAAAAACGATAAGATTTGATACTCACTAGAATTATTATTTGTCTGAAACAAGAGAACGAAACAAAATCTTCTTTTTTATTTTGATATTTACTATATGTTCCCTATGGTAACCGGGTTCATCAATTATGGTCAACAAACAGTACGAGCGGCAAGGTATATAGGTCAAGGTTTTATGATTACCCTATCTCATGCCAATCGTTTACCTGTAACTATTCAATATCCTTATGAAAAATTGATAACCTCAGAGCGGTTTCGTGGTCGAATACACTTTGAGTTTGATAAATGTATTGCTTGTGAAGTATGTGTTCGTGTATGTCCGATAGATTTACCTGTTGTTGATTGGAAATTAGAAAAAGATATTCGAAAAAAACGATTGCTTAATTACAGCATTGATTTCGGAATCTGTATATTTTGTGGTAATTGTGTTGAGTATTGTCCAACAAATTGTTTATCAATGACTGAAGAATATGAGCTTTCTACTTATGATCGTCATGAATTAAATTATAATCAAATTGCTCTGGGTCGTTTACCAATACCAATAACTGATGATTACACAATTCGAACTATTTTAAATTCACCTCAAACAAAATAAAAATCTAGGGATTAAAAAAAACTTCCTAATTATTAAATAACTCAATTTTTAACGCTCCTTTATTTTATTTTTAAATACTAAATTAAATAGTGAATTTAAATTCAAAAAGTTTTTTCTTGGTCAATAATTAAAAAATATAATGAGTCGCTATTCTATTGATTGGTGAAAATAAAAATGTGTATTAAAAATATGGTTACTGTAATAGTTTTAAATAGTTGTTATTTTGAACTACTTTAATTTAATTACAAAAAAAAACAGAAAAAATACAATGGGTACAAAAATTTTACTCATAAAAAGTCGTACACATTAGGATTTAACAATTAGTAAAGGCACTAATCTTTATTCCTGTTCAATTCAATAAGATCATGAAACATTCTGATTTTTTATCTCTTATTTTTTATATAATGGATTTACCTGGATCAATACATGATTTTCTTTTAGTCTTTCTGGGAACAGGTCTTATATTAGGGGGTCTAGGAGTAGTATTATTTAACAATACAATTTTTTCTGCCTTTTCGTTGGGGTTGGTTCTTGTTTGTATATCTTTATTTTATATTCTCGCCAATTCGCAGTTTGTAGCTTCTGCACAACTCCTTATTTATGTGGGAGCTATAAATGTTTTAATAATATTTGCTGTAATGTTCATGAATGGGCCAGAATATGACACAAATTTACATCTGTGGACTGTTGGGGATAACATTACTTCGTTGATTTGTACAAGTCTTTTTTTTTCATTAATTTTTATTACTCTAAATACCTCATGGTATGGTATTATTTGGACTACAAAATCAAACCAGATTCTAGAACAAGATTTGATAACTACTAGTCAACAAATCGGAATTCATTTATCAACAGATTTTTTTCTTCCCTTTGAACTCATTTCAATAATTCTTTTAGTTGCTTTAATAGGCGCAATTGCTATCGCGCGTCAATAATTTATTTTTAAAACTAGCAATAAAAAAGAGTATTTTATCATATCCATCATATACATTTACATTAAATTCTATTCGGATTCCTTTATAAACTTTTAGTTTGATTTCTTATTACCAACATCTTTTTTTTGCTTTAAATTTTGTCAATTTTATTTGAACTTATGGTATTCTAGTCAATCAAATGGGTTTAATTGTTGTTCAGATTGAAATGCATTAAATCTAAATTTATATTGATAAGGAGTTGATCAATGATGCTCGAACATGTACTTGTTTTGAGTGCTTATTTGTTTTCTATCGGAATCTATGGATTAGTCACGAGTCGAAATTTAGTACGGGCTCTGATGTGTCTTGAACTTATATTGAATGCAGTTAATCTAAATTTTGTAACATTTTCTGATTTTTTTGATAGCCGCCAATTAAAAGGAAATATTTTCTCAATTTTTGTTATAGCTATTGCAGCCGCTGAAGCAGCAATTGGGCTTGCTATTGTTTCTTCAATTTATCGTAACAGAAAATCAACTCGTATCAATCAATCTAATTTATTGAATAAATAGTCTTTTTTTTTTTATTCTCTATATTTTTTATTCTAAATATTATTATTATATTCTATATAAATATAAATTTTAATTTGAAGTTCCATTTAAATTATTAAGTATCGAACTTTAAGGTAAAAAATAAATTTAAAATGTAAGAAGTCAAAGTATTTTGGACCCGTTTTCTATTTATTTTTTAGTAAGTCGCCAATCCAAGCCAGAAGTAAATAGCTTCAAAAAATTCTGGTAAATCGTCGATTCGTCTGGTATTTTAATATGTACTTCATTTACTTTACTATAACTAGATCGAAAATTAAACTTAATGAAATTAAAAAAATTAAAGATCCTATGTCACATTCAGTAAAGATTTATGATACATGTATAGGGTGTACTCAATGTGTTCGAGCTTGCCCCACAGATGTATTAGAAATGATACCTTGGGACGGATGTAAGGCTAAACAAATAGCTTCCGCCCCAAGAACTGAGGACTGTGTTGGTTGTAAGAGATGCGAATCCGCTTGTCCAACAGATTTTTTAAGTGTTCGAGTTTATTTATGGCATGAAACAACGCGGAGTATGGGTCTAGCTTATTGATACGTCCCAGAAAATTGCATTTGAATCCATTTATTCAATTTGGATTTTTTACTGAAAAAAACCCGCACCCGAAAAGAAATTTCTTTTCGGGTGCGGGTTTTTTTGGCCCAAGCGTATCTTGTCTTTACCACGAATTCTTTTCCTTGGTTAACAACAATTGTCGTTTTACCCATATTTGCAGGTTCTTTAATGTTAATTCTCCCTCATAGAGGAAATAAGGCAACTCGGTGGTATACAATAGGCATATCTACTATAGAGCTACTTCTAACAACCTATGCGTTTTGTTATCATTTCCAACCGGACGACCCATTAATCCAACTGGCCGAAGATTATAAATGGATCAACTTTTTTGATTTCCACTGGAAATTAGGAGTAGATGGACTTTCGATAGGACCCGTTTTACTGACGGGATTCATCACTACTTTAGCTACTTTAGCGGCTTTTCCAGTTACTCGGGATTCCCGATTATTCCACTTTCTGATGTTAGCAATGTACAGTGGTCAAATGGGTTCATTTTCATCCCGAGATCTTTTACTTTTTTTCATAATGTGGGAATTAGAATTAATTCCTGTTTATCTACTTTTATCCATGTGGGGAGGAAAGAAACGTCTCTATTCAGCTACTAAATTTATTTTGTATACGGCTGGGGGTTCTATTTTTCTATTAATGGGAGTTTTGGGTGTTGGTTTATATGGTTCTATTGAACCTACCTTAAATTGGGAAACATTAGTTAATCAATCGTATACCCTGGCATTAGAAATAATATTCTATATTGTATTTTTTATTGCTTTTGCTGTAAAATTACCAATTATACCTTTACATACATGGTTACCAGATACCCATGGGGAAGCTCATTACAGTACTTGTATGCTTCTAGCGGGAATCTTATTAAAAATGGGAGCGTATGGGTTGGTTCGGATCAATATGGAATTATTACCTCATGCTCATTCGATATTTTCGCCTTGGTTGATAATAATAGGCACAGTGCAAATAATCTATGCAGCTTTAACATCTCCTGGACAACGCAATTTAAAAAAAAGAATAGCCTATTCCTCTGTATCTCACATGGGTTTTATAATTATAGGAATTAGTTCTATAACTGAAACGGGACTTAACGGAGCCATTTTACAAATAATTTCCCATGGATTTATTGGTGCTGCACTTTTTTTCTTAGCGGGAACTAGTTACGATCGAACACGTCTTGTTTATCTCGACGAAATGGGCGGAATAGCTATTCCAATGCCAAAAATTTTTACACTATTCAGTAGTTTTTCCATGGCATCCCTTGCATTACCGGGCATGAGTGGTTTCATTGCCGAATTAATAGTCTTTTTTGGAATAATTACAAGCCAAAAATTACTTTTAATGCCAAAGATACTAATTTCTTTTGGAATGGCAATTGGAATGATATTAACTCCTATTTATTCATTATCTATGTTACGTCAAATGTTTTATGGATATAAGTTATTTAATATTACAAACTCTTATTTTTTTGATTCTGGTCCACGAGAATTTTTTGTTTCGACTTCTATCTTTATACCTGTACTAGGTGTTGGCGTTTACCCAGATTTCGTTCTTTCATTATCCGCTGAGAAAGTAGAAGCTATTTTATCAAACTTTTTTCTAGATAAGTTTCATTTAATGAAATGAAAAAGTAGTCGTCTTTCTATTTGTATATTTGTAATAAGAACGACTGAATTGGAATTATAATTAGGACATTTTAGACATTTGTGAGAACCATCTTAATGGTTCTCACCTGTTTATAAGTTGATAAGAAACACCTTGGCCTATGTTTGTATTCGTAAAGTCTTTTCTTCAATTAAATTTAATTTAGAATGAACCATAACTATGTAGCCCTATTCCTAAGAGATTGACTCCAAAATAGCATATCCAAATTATAAGAAAGCCTATAAAAGCTACAATTGCAGAATTTGCACCCTGAAAATTTTTATTTGTTCTAATATGTAAATAAATTGCAAATACAGTCCAAGTAATAAATGCCCAAGTTTCCTTTGGGTCCCAATTCCAATATGAGCCCCACGCCTCATTTGCCCATACTGCTCCTGAAAGAATACCTATGGTTAAAAGGATAAATCCTAAACTAATAACACGATAACTCCAACGATCCAGTTGGTCAATCAATTGAGATCTATAGTAATTTTTAACAGAAAAGGCTGAAACGCTTTCTAAAATATTGTCTTTTTCGTTCATGTGTGGAATTTTACTAAATAAAAGGGACTCGTTTAATAAATGTTTTCTTTTATTAAAAAGGGTTATTTTAGCTTTTTGAAATAGAATGATTAGAAGTGCTACTGATAACAATGATCCGCATAAAAGAGCGGCATAACCTAGTACCATCATACTTACGTGCATCATTAACCAATGGGATTGAAGAGCGGGTACTAATATTGAAGATTGGCGCATTTCCGTCAAAAGTCCTGAAGTAGCAAACCCTTGGGTAAAAATAGCACTTGGTGCAGTTATTGCACTTAAATTATTTTTTTGGTTTTTAAAATATGGAATCATATGAATAATGTAAAAACTCCAGGAAAGGAAGATTAATGATTCATATAGATCACTTAATGGGAAATGTTTCCAATAAACCCAACGCGTAATTAATAATCCCGTTAGGGATAAAAAAGTAGCTATCATGCCTTTTTCTAATGAATTATATAGCCGCACTTTTTCATTGACTACTAAAGTTATCAAATGGAGTGTAATTACAACGGAAACCGTTGAAAACGAAATATGAGTCAAAATACGTTCTAAAGTCGAAAATATCATATAAAACTCTATCTATACATAGATAAAAAAGAAATACTTCAATTAAAAATTATCAAATGAAAAATATGAAAGAAATTTTATTTATCATTATTAATGGTTTAGAAAACTGTTGAATTCTTTTGATAATTTTTAAGATACCATGCCGCCACTCGGACTCGAACCGAGATGCTCTCGCACTGCTTCCTAAGAGCAACGTGTCTACCAATTTCACCATAGCGGCTTGTTTGAAATCATAATAGTCTTTTTTTATTCAATCGTCGAGAGTAATTTTTTTTTTATAAAACAAACGTTTGACAAATAAAAGATAATTAGAAAATCTAAAAATGCTTTTAATTTAAGTAAATTTTAAAGTACTACTTTGATTTGACAATCGACTCTCGTGTCGTTTAGATTTGGAACTTTTGTAAATAAAATATTATGTCTCTCACTCCGGGGTAGACCACAAAAAATTTTTTTCTTGTTTTATTTTCATTTATTAATCATTTTTAATATGAATCCCCAAAAATCTACTGTTTTAGATCACATTTGAAATACGACATCGAACTCTTTTTTCTTAAAAGGAGACTTTATATATCCAAAAAATGAATTAAACATATAGAATAGCAAAGTAAATTTTTTTTGTATTATATGTTATTTTATATTTGAACTGAACATGTCATATAAGAAAAGTTGTTCGTTTTTTATTATAAAATTATAAAAACTTTGATAATTTTGTTGTGACTAAAGGGTTGATGGGGAAAAACTCCCCATCTTAGAAATTAAAAAATAAACTAAAAAAAACGATGATGATTATATCTTTTTTTTTTTTTTAGGACCCTTTTTTGGTTGATATAAGAGATCTTTTTCTACATATCATAAGAAAAAGTCACGCGTTTTTATAATTTTATAAATATTAATTAAAAAATTAATAAATACAAAATAGTTATTTCATTTTTAATTTGAAATTAAAAATGAAATTTCATCATAATTTAGGATGTTAATTTGTTCTATTAAGATTTTTTTTGAATCAGGTCCATTCTGATTATTCCAAGTTTTGAGTACTTTTTTTTAGTACAAAAAAACTTTTTGAATTCCCAGTATAAAGAGATTTTGCTAACGAAAAAGCTTTTAACGCCGCCCAATACCCCTTCTTTTTCCAAAAATTTTTACGAATACGCTTTTTGGAAATAGAAGTGCGTTTTTTTGGAACTGCCATTTCAAATTTTATTTATTCTTCATTGTTATAGTTGGATGTGAAAGACATCTGTTGTTTAAAAAAATCTTTGTTTCTTATTCATTATCTCTTATTCATTATTTATGTATTTATATTCTAGGCGATAACCAAATTTTGTATTAAATAATAATATGGGCGATTAGTATAAACAAACTTTTTTATGATCCAGCGACTATTCATAAAAAAATGCATATGAAATTAAAATTTTAAAACCCACTACTTACTTATTACTTAATCTTAATTTTAAAATTTGACTTTAGTTTTTTGAAAACATATAGACTTTTTATATATTTTTTTGGACTGGGAAATAATTCAAAATTTTTGTGTACAACGGGTTAATAATTCCGAATTCCGAACTTATTTTAGAATAAACTAATTTTTTTGTATTATTAGAGCTTTAGTAACTAATTTTTATAGTCTATAGACGGATTAGAAATGCTTTAAATATAAAGGAAAGTTTTTTTATATTCTTTCTCTTATATATTAAAATTTACTTATTTATTAACAAATTTTATATTTGACCAATAAGAATTTCTTGATTTGAATATTAAAAAAATTCAACATCTATGTATATTAATTTAGTGTTATTATATATCGTGATTTTTAATGGATTTCTTTCAAAAGATGACTATTAAAAAAAATTAAATTCGAAATAAAAATTTTATATTATATTATGGAACATATATACCAATATGCATGGATCATACCCTTCATTCCACTCCCAGCTCCTTTCTTAATAGGAGTGGGACTTCTCCTTTTTCCAACAGCAACAAAAAGTATTCGACGGGTGTGGGCTTTTTGTAGTATTTCTTTATTAACTATAGCTATGATTTTTTCGACGACGCTGGCAATTCAACAAATAAATAGTAATTCCATTTATCAATATGTATGGTCTTGGACTATTAATAATGATTTTTCTTTTGAATTTGGCTATTTGCTCGATCCACTTACTTCTATTATGTTAGTCTTAATAACTACTGTTGCAATTTTGGTTCTTATTTATAGCGATAATTATATGTGTCATGATCAGGGATATTTAAGATTTTTTGTTTATATGAGTTTTTTCAATACTTCCATGTTAGGATTAGTTACTAGTTCAAATTTAATACAAATTTATATTTGTTGGGAATTAGTTGGAATGTGTTCGTATCTATTAATAGGTTTTTGGTTTACACGCCCCATTGCCGCGAATGCTTGTCAAAAAGCGTTTGTGACTAATCGTGTAGGAGATTTTGGCTTATTATTAGGAATTTTAGGTCTTTATTGGGTAACAGGCAGTTTCGATTTTCGTGATTTATTTGAAATATTTACTAACTTAATTAAAACTCATGAAGTTAATATTTTATTTTGTATTTTTTGTACTTTATTCTTATTTTCTGGTGCAGTTGCAAAATCTGCCCAATTTCCTCTTCATGTATGGTTACCCGATGCTATGGAGGGGCCTACTCCGATTTCAGCTCTCATACATGCTGCGACCATGGTCGCAGCCGGGATTTTTCTAGTTGCTCGTCTTTTTCCTCTTTTCATAGTTATACCTTATATAATGTATGTAATCGCTTTTATAGGTATAATAACTTTATTTTTAGGAGCTACCTTAGCTCTTGCTCAAAAAGATATTAAGAGAAGTTTAGCTTATTCTACAATGTCTCAATTGGGTTATATGATGTTAGCCCTAGGTATGGGTTCTTATCGAGCTGCTTTATTTCATTTGATTACTCATGCTTATTCAAAAGCTTTATTGTTTTTAGGATCCGGATCCCTTATTCATTCAATGGAAACGCTTGTTGGATATTCTCCAGATAAAAATCAAAATATGGTTCTTATGGGAGGATTAACAAAACATGTTCCAATTACAAAAACTGCTTTTTTAATAGGTACGCTTTCTCTTTGTGGTATTCCGCCTCTTGCTTGTTTTTGGTCCAAAGATGAAATTCTTAATGATAGTTGGTTTTATTCGCCAATTTTTGCAATAATAGCTTATTTCACAGCCGGATTAACCGCTTTTTATATGTTTCGAATCTATTTTCTTACGTTTGACGGGCATTTAAACCTTTATTGTAAAAATTCTAGTGGAAAAAAAAACATTTCCCTCTATTCAATGTCTCTGTGGGGTAAAGACGGATTGAAAAAAATTAATAAAAATTTATCTTTAGTTACTTTATTAACAAGGAATGCTAATCGAGCAGAGACTTCCGTTTTTAGGAAAAACCCATATAAAATTTACAGACATTTTTTAAAAATAATGCGATCTTTTATTACTATTACTTTTACTGAAAATAAAAAAATTTCTGCATATCCTCCTGAATCGGACAATACTATGCTATTTCCTCTCATTGTATTGATTGTGTTTACTTTTTTCATTGAATTAATTGGAATTCCGTTTAATCAAGAAGGAATAGGATTGGATATATTAACTAAATGGTTAACTCCATCCGTAAATCCTTTACATTCACCTTTGAATAATTATGTTGATTGGTATGAATTTGCAATAAATGCAACTTTATCAGTTAGTATAGCTTGTTGGGGAATATTTATAGCTTTTTTTTTATATAAACCTATTTATTCATCGTTAAAAAATTTTTATTTAATAAATTCATTTGATAAAAGAGGTCCAAAGAGACCTTTTTGGGATAATATAACAATTATTTTTTATAATTGGTCTTCGAACCGTGGTTATATTGATGATTTTTATACAACATATTTTATTAAGGGTGTACGAGGGTTGGTCGAGTTAGTTTCTTTTATTGATAGACGAATAATTGATGGAATTCCGAATGGATTTGGTATTACAAGTTTTTTTGTAGCCGAAAGTATTAAATATATA